GATGCTCACTAAAAGATAAAAAGAAGAAACTAATCCGCATTTCTGTAACCCCAGATATTTAAGGAATATCTGTACATTGTCTTATAGATCAGACAAAGTAATTGAAGTAAAATCAAAGAAAATAATTGAGGTCTCATTCATATATTATTATGGATGGGATAAATAAACAAATTAGGATAGATTCATTAAGATTCTCAAATTTGAATGATACTTCTTAATGATACTTCTTTTTAATTATACTTCTTTCGGATGAGCCGAGCCAATAGGCTGAACTGAAAAAGTTCTGCATCATGAACTATGTAACGTGTACATCAACATCAATAATATGGCCGCTAAAAATAAAAAGTAACATATTAAAGAAAAAATACAAAGAAAAGGGTCGGATTCTATTTGTAATGTATTTGAGATGCATTTTGACTGTTCCCACCCCTAAACTTCCCTAGATAGACTAGACTTTTTGGTCTTTCAATCAACTAAATTAACCATTCGAATATTATTGAAGTATTAACATTCTTTGTTTTTTTTTGGAGGGGGGGCAGAAATATAAAAAAGGAAACAAAATAAAAAGGGGGGGGTAGAAATATAAAAAAGGAAACAAAATAAAAAAGAATTATTCGATTTTGTTTCCACCCCCCCATTTCATCATTTCATTAAGTAAAAATGAAAATATAGAATCAAGACAGATTCTTTTTGCATACTCATACTCTTATTTCCATTTGATCTAATCCTTACCGCCTCCCGATTCGTTCTCTAAAACAATCGCAAGACAGCCTAGTAAATTCTTTGACTAGAGGTTGCCGAATAGAATAATTATTTAACTAAAAAAAGAAGAAAGCCAATTAGTTTTCAATCTAACTAATATTAAATAAATGCGGGAGCGATCATATACATGAGATATACTTTCATGAGTCTGTATACAAGGTTTCTTCCGCCCCTTCCCCAACTAAAAATGGGATTAGATTAGAATTTCCCTCCTGTCCGACCTATCCCTCTATCCAATCTAATTCAAGACCGGGTCAGTAAACGGACACTGCAGTAGTAGTAGAGGGAAAGAAAGAACTATCATTTTAAGATTTATCGCTTCCTTTTCACTACTAGAATCTTTCCTTGAATCCGAGACAAAAAAAAGATTTACAGCCATTTTTTAGAGAACAAACCAAACCTTCCGATGTTAAATTCTAAGCATCAAACAAGTCTCAAGAGTCCTTTTCCCCCGCTTGGTTGGCTTGCTTCTGTTTGAAAAAATTTCAAGTTTTCTATCAACAAAACAGAATAAACTATTTCAATTCTCTTGTTGAGATCAGGCGACACCCAGATTTGAACTGGGGAAAAGGGATTTGCAGTCCCCCGCCTTACCGCTCGGCCATGCCGCCAAAACGGTACAAATCAATATAAAATATATGAGAATACCCCCCCCCCTTTTTTTTTCAATTGAAAAAAGTGCACCTTCAGTTACAAAAGGCAAAATTTCAGGACAAATCAGAACCGTTAAGTTAACTTAACCTATTAATTCCTGAATTATTCTTGAATTTGACTCTAAAATGGTTTTTTCTTATTTCACTAAGAAAATCTCAATTGATACATAACTAATCAATATTGCTTTTTTATTGAAATTAAAAAAAAAAAAAAATCCTCCTCCATTTACATTTTAATTATAACACCAACTGTCAGTATATGTAAACCCTAGAACATAACATAAATTGAATTTGTTACACTACTAACTACACGGGGATCGGATCTAATCGGGTATTTTATCCGTATATAATACCTATACTCTAGGGAATTTTCAAGAAACTATCATGCTTCATTTTTTTCTGGTATCCAATCGAATTGGAATATGTAATATCATAATAATGGAAGAAATTTTTTGGTTTGATATTCTTTAAAAAACTCCACCTAGACTTCGACTTCTGGAGTTTTTTAATTCGTTTCCATTTAGAATTTAAATTCTATTTATTCCTCTTTTCAAATAGGTATTTCATACACGGAGTTAGGTAAAATTTCATGTGATTCAGTAAAAAGAACAGAAATTCCATTATTGCTAAATCTATTCATGTAATTCGATGAAGACTGACAGCAAATCAAATCATGGGATTTTTTCTATAAAAGAAATGGGGAAATTGAAAATGCTTGGGGGTGGAAATGAGGAAATGTCTACAATACCCGGGTTGAATCAGATACAATTTGAAGGATTTTGTAGGTTCATTGATCGGGGCTTAAAAGACGAACTTTATAAGTTTCCAAAAATTGAAGATACAGATCAAGAAATTGAATTTCAATTATTTGTGGAAACATATCAATTGGTAGAACCCTTGAGAAAAGAAAAAGATGCCGTATATGAATCACTTACATATTCCTCTGAACTATATGTATCCGCGGGATTAATTTGGAAAAGCAGTAGAGATATCCAAGAACAAACTATTTTTATTGGAAACATTCCTCTAATGAATTCCCTGGGAACTTCTATAGTAAATGGAATATACAGAATTGTAATCAATCA